AATGAAGTGCCTGAAGGAAAAAAGGGTTATTTTGATAGAATAAATTATGTAGTCGCCTACCTTCATTAAATTACATTTGACAGAATTTAACTGTCCCCTAAAGTATCAAAAACTTTTATACAACATATACTAAAATGTAAAAAAGATAAGCTAAATTAAGCTAATGGGTTCATACCCCGTGTATAAAGGTCCTAATCCTTTTCTTTTTAATTAAAAAGTATAAATTACTGTTCATTAGAACAATAATATTTGGAACCCTAATTTCTATTTCATCCTATTCCTGAATAGGTATATGAATGGGATTAGAAATCAATCTAATTTCAATTATTCCGTTACTAAATAAAAATGATATATTCTCCTCTGAATCCTCTGTAAAATACTTTATTACCCAGGCTTTAGCCTCGGCTATCCTAATATTTTCCATTATTATTTTTTCCTTAAACCAAGAAATAGTGGTATTCCTAAGAAAAACTAGAGTAATAATAATTAATTCTTCTTTATTAACAAAAATGGGAGCAGCCCCATTCCATTTTTGATTTCCGGAAGTAATAGAAGGATTAAGGTGAATAAATTGCTTTATTATACTAACATGACAAAAAATTGCCCCAATGGTCATATTAATGTATAATTCAAGCATAACAATATTCATAACAATTATTATTATTGCATCTATGCTAGTAAGAGGAATTATAGGATTTAATCAAGTAAGAATGCGGAAAATTATAGCCTACTCCTCAATTAATCATATCGGGTGGATAATTGGTGCCCTTACCTATTCCCAACCTATTTGGCTCATTTACTTCGTAATTTACACCCTAATCTCAGCTAACATTATTTTACTACTAGAAGCATTCAAAATTTTTTTCTTAAAGCAAATAATTGCCTTACAAATCCCCCCCATTTCCAAAACAATTATTGCCCTAAATTTCTTTTCCCTAGGTGGACTCCCGCCGTTTTTAGGTTTTATACCCAAATGATTCACAATCCAAACCCTAATCGAAAATAATCAACTAGTTCTAGCTTTCACTATAATTGTTCTAACGCTTCTCACCCTATTTTTTTACATACGTATTACCTTGAGAGCTTTAGTGCTCAGGCAAAATAACATGCTACCAAGAAAGACTGAACCTAAATCCTTTTGATTTATAGCCTTTAACCTTGTAGCCCTTCTGGGTTTAATCGCTCTACCACTTCTCTTTAGCTTAATCTAAGGATTTAAGTTAAAGAGCAAACTAATAGCCTTCAAAGCTGTAAATAGGTTATACCTAAGCCTTAAATCCGAAAAGACAGTGCTTACCTTCAAATTTGCAATTTAAAATCATAGTTGAATACTCGGACTGACAAGAGAATAAAAATTCGTGAGTAAATTTACAATTTACCGCCTAAACCTCGGCCACCTTATCGAACAAATGACTATTCTCTACAAACCACAAGGACATTGGAACCTTGTATTTCATTTTTGGCGCTTGAGCCGGAATAGTAGGCACTTCTCTTAGCCTTCTAGTACGCTCAGAACTAGGAAACCCCGGCACCCTTATCGGAAACGACCAAATTTATAACGTAATTGTTACAGCTCATGCCTTCATTATAATTTTCTTTATAGTTATGCCCATCATAATTGGTGGATTCGGAAACTGGTTAGTCCCTTTAATACTGGGAGCCCCTGATATAGCTTTCCCACGAATAAACAATATAAGATTTTGACTTCTACCACCCTCTCTAACCTTACTTCTAATAAGAAGTATAGTAGAAAATGGAGCTGGGACAGGATGAACAGTTTACCCACCTCTATCTTCAAATATTGCCCACGGAGGATCATCAGTTGATTTAGCCATTTTTAGATTACACTTAGCTGGGATCTCCTCAATCCTAGGGGCTGTAAATTTCATTACCACCGTAATTAATATACGACCGGCTGGTATAACCTTAGACCGTGTACCCCTATTCGTATGAGCTGTAGCAATCACAGCTTTACTCCTTCTTTTATCTCTTCCTGTTCTCGCAGGAGCTATTACCATACTCCTTACAGATCGAAATCTAAATACTACCTTCTTCGACCCTGCTGGAGGAGGAGACCCTATTCTCTATCAACATTTATTCTGGTTCTTTGGACATCCAGAAGTTTACATTCTAATCCTACCTGGGTTTGGGATAATTTCCCATATTATTAGACAAGAAAGAGGTAAAAAGGAAGCCTTTGGATCTCTAGGTATAATTTATGCCATAATAGCAATTGGCTTACTAGGATTTGTAGTCTGAGCCCATCATATATTTACAGTAGGGCTAGACGTAGATACCCGAGCTTATTTCACTTCAGCAACTATAATTATTGCAGTTCCTACAGGAATTAAAATTTTCAGGTGGCTAGCAACACTACATGGAACCCAACTAAACTATAGTCCCTCTACACTCTGAGCTCTCGGATTTGTATTTTTATTTACGGTAGGAGGATTAACAGGTGTAGTACTAGCCAACTCTTCTATTGACATTATCTTACATGATACCTACTACGTAGTTGCACATTTCCACTATGTTTTATCTATAGGAGCTGTATTTGCTATTATAGGAGGGCTTGTTCACTGATTTCCTCTATTTACAGGACTAAGAATAAGACAAAAAATACTTAAAATCCAATTTCTAATTATATTCCTAGGAGTAAATTTAACCTTCTTCCCCCAACATTTCTTAGGACTCAGAGGTATACCTCGCCGTTACTCAGATTATCCTGATGCCTACACCCTGTGAAATATTATTTCCTCTATTGGATCTGTAATTTCACTTGTAGGTGTTCTATTCCTAATATTCATTATCTGGGAAGCCTTTGCTTCTAATCGAAAATCCTTATCTCCTTTAAGTATAACTTCATCCATTGAATGATTACAATCAACTCCTCCCGCAGAACATAGTTATTCTGAACTTCCAATTCTAGCTAACTTCTAATATGGCAGAATAGTGCAATGGATTTAAACCCCATACATAAAAGCTTCGCTTTTTTTTAGAAGTGGCTACTTGGAAAACCACCCTCCTTCAAGATAGAACTTCCCCTCTCATAGAGCAACTTTCATTTTTCCATGACCATGCCTTACTTGTACTCCTAATCATTACAGTTTTAGTAGGACAATTAATAGCAGGATTATTTTTTAATAAATATATTAATCGTTACTTATTAGAAGGACAATTAATTGAATTAATTTGAACAATCCTACCAGCAATCACCTTAGTATTTATTGCCTTTCCTTCCCTAAAACTAATTTATATTATAGACGAAACAAACAATCCCTCTATTACCGTCAAAACCATTGGACACCAATGGTATTGATCCTACGAATACTCAGATTTCAAGCAAATAGAATTTGACTCCTATATAATCCCAATCAATGAAATAAAGCCGTGAAACTTCCGGCTACTAGATGTAGATAACCGAATTGCTGTACCCTTTGAGGCCCAAATTCGAATGTTAGTAACATCAGCTGATGTAATTCATGCATGGACTATCCCCTCCTTAGGAGTAAAAACAGATGCTACCCCTGGACGATTAAACCAAATTAGATTCCTATCCAGACGAGCAGGATTATTTTATGGGCAATGTTCCGAAATCTGCGGGGCAAACCATAGATTTATACCAATCGTTCTAGAAGCTATTTCTCCTGAAGCATTTGTAAAATGAGTTAAAAAAATAATTGCTTCATTAGGTAACTTAAAGCAAGTACTGGTCTCTTAAACCACCTTATAGTAGAATAGCGACTACTCCTAATGAAAAAATTTAGTTAAATTATAACATTAGCATGTCAAGCTAGAATCACTGGAGCCCCCCCAGTAGTTTTTAATTCCTCAAATATCACCGTTAAGCTGAGTTACACTATTTTCTGAATTCTGTTTGATTTTCTTATTAGTTAATTCTATTAACTACTTCTCCTTCAATTACAGCACAAAAATTTCCGCTGCAAAAAAAATTTTTTCCAAAATTAATTGAAAATGATAATTAACCTTTTTTCCTCATTTGATCCTGCTACTAGATTCAATATAAGATTAAACTGATTAAGAACATCAATCTGTTTAATTGCAATCCCTTCCATGTTCTGATTAATCCCCTCGCGAATAAACCTCTTATGAACTAAAATTATAAACACCCTACACTTAGAATTCAAAACTCTTCTAGGATCACAAATCAAAGGAAGAACTTTAATTTTCGTTTCACTCTTCTCCTTAATCTTATTTAATAATTTCTTAGGACTATTCCCATACATTTTTACGAGAACTAGGCATATAGCATTAACCTTAACGTTAGCTTTACCTCTTTGGCTGAGATTAATACTAATCGGCTGAGTTAATAATACAATACATATATTTGCCCACTTGGTTCCTCAAGGAACCCCTCCTCTACTTATACCTTTTATAGTTTGTATTGAAACTATCAGAAACTTAATCCGACCAGGGGCCCTCGCGGTTCGGCTATCAGCTAACATAATTGCAGGTCATTTATTATTAACACTTTTAGGCAATATCGGGCCAGCAATTTCAACCTATATAGTTAGAATACTAATTATTGTTCAACTACTATTGCTTATCTTAGAATCAGCCGTTGCCGTAATCCAAGCCTACGTCTTCGCTATTTTAAGAACTTTATATTTTAAGGAAGTATATTAATGAAAAGAAACCATCCGTTCCACCTAGTTGATTATAGCCCCTGACCTTTACTGGGTGCTTTAAGAGCAATAACTACAATAATAGGTCTAATTAAATGATTCCATTTCTACGATAATAACTTATTATTGCTAGGATTTTTAATTATAACAATAATCATGTATCAATGATGACGTGACATTGTTCGAGAGGGGACCTATCAAGGACTCCACACTTTTAGAGTTACTACTGGCTTACGCTGAGGAATAATTTTATTTATTACCTCTGAAGTATTCTTCTTTGTTTCATTCTTTTGAGGATTTTTCCATAATAGACTAACCCCTGCAGTAGAAATTGGCATATTATGACCCCCTAAGGGTATTATCCCTTTCAACCCTCTACAAGTACCATTATTAAACACGTTAATTCTTTTAACCTCAGGACTAACAGTAACCTGGGCTCATCATAGATTAATGGAAAATAACTATAAACAAGCAACCCAAGGACTCCTACTCACAGTAATTTTAGGTGTATATTTTTCAATACTCCAAGGATACGAATACTTAGAAGCCCCATTCACTATCTCTGATGCAGTCTATGGATCTTCCTTTTTTATAGCAACAGGATTTCACGGCCTCCACGTATTAATTGGGACTACTTTCTTACTAATTTGTCTAATTCGTCATATTAATAATCATTATTCTGTAAACCACCACTTCGGGTTCGAAGCTGCTGCTTGATACTGACACTTCGTAGATGTAGTCTGATTATTCCTGTATGTATCCATCTATTGATGAGGTAGATATTTATATAGTATAAGAATTATTTTTAACTTCCAATTAAAAGATCTATTAACATAGTATAAATAATTTATTTACTCCTCTCAGCAAGCATTTTAATTATAATTATTGCTATCGTCATAATAACATTAGCAAGAATCCTATCTAAAAAAACTTTCTCTGACCGAGAAAAAAATTCCCCTTTTGAATGTGGATTTGACCCTAAATCTAGAGCTCGGATACCATTCTCCCTACACTTCTTTCTAATCGCAGTAATTTTTCTTATTTTTGATGTAGAAATTACTCTACTGTTCCCTCTAATTTCGTCCTTAAAAACTACGCTAATCCTAAATTATAGATACCTATCTAGATTTATTATTATCATTTTACTAGGTGGCACTTACCATGAATGAAAGCAGGGAGCCCTAAATTGATCCTACTAGGATAATAGTTAACTATAACATTTAATTTGCATTTAAAAAGTATTGAGCCATCAATTTATCTTAAATAAGAAGCAAAGTATTGCATTTAGTTTCGACCTAAAAGTTTGATATAAAATATCCTTATTTATTAATTGAAACCAAAATAGAGGTATGTCACTGTTAATGACAACAATGAATAAATAATTCCAATTAAAGAAATATGGCACCCAAGAATAAGCTTCTAACTTAATTCTTAAGCAGTGAAACTCTGTTTATATTTCTATTTATATAGTTTAAAATAAAACATTACATTTTCATTGTAAAAATAAATTTTATTTTATAAATACTTAAAAATAATCCATTTCCTTGACATCTTCAATATCATGCTCTAATATAAGCTATTTAAGTATAAAATAACTAATAAAAAAATTAATCAAAAAACCGTTATCAGTAAAAAAACCTTTAAATTATTATTAAAAATCTTTTGACCCAGCCTAGACCTATAAACTAAATTATTGAATAAACCTTGAGAACCAAAATATTCAGATCAACCCTGATCCATACTCTTATAATAAAACCTCCCTATAAAAATGGGGTAATAATTAACTCCTAAGGTCGAAAGTACAGGCATATTCCATATCGACCCTAAAAATCATCTATAATTTTTGAAAGATAAAGACTTACAATTATAGCTAATAGAAAACTTAGATATTTCTAGTCCAACTCATACACCTAATACAATAAAAAATAAAGTTATTATCTTTATCTCTACCGGAAGACAAATAAAATAAAAAGAAGAAAACATAGTTCATGAAAGTATTCTACCTCTGAAAACTACAAAAAAAATTAAACCTATTATACCCTTAAGTATAATTCATCCAGTTTCCCTAATACTAGATAAAGCTGAATAATTATTAGAACCTAATATCAAATAATAAGTTAAGCGAAACCTATAACAAACAGTTAGCCCAATAGAAAAGTAAAAAACTAAATAAATAAATATATTCAAATAACCTATAGATATAAATTCAACAATTAAATCCTTAGAATAAAACCCTGATAAAAAAGGTAAACCGCATAAAGACAAATTACAAATATTTATAAATACACAAGTTAAAGGTATTTGGCTAATTATAGATCCTATAAATCGGATATCTTGGCAATTTCCTAGATTATGAATTATATTACCAGCACACATAAACAACAAGGCCTTAAATAAAGCATGGGTTAATAAATGGAAAAAGGCAAGCTTATAGTCCCCTAAAAAAAGGATTCTTATCATCAAGCCTAACTGACTAAGAGTAGATAGTGCAATAATTTTTTTCAAATCAAACTCAAAATTAGCCCCCAAACCAGATATAAATATTGTTAATCTAGAAATTAACAACAAAAAATACTTCAACTCCTCGCCAAAACAAAAATTAAACCGGATAAGTAAATAAACCCCGGCAGTAACTAAGGTAGAAGAATGGACTAAAGATGAAACAGGAGTGGGTGCAGCTATCGCTGCGGGTAACCAAGAAGAAAAGGGAATTTGGGCTCTTTTAGTAATAGCTGCTAAAACAACCATCCAAGAAATTAAATATATTCTTAAATCCTCCTTTATAAAATCTAAATAAAAAATAAAATTCCAACTACCGTAATTTAATATCCAAGCAATTCTTATTAATAAAGCCACATCCCCAACACGATTAGTTAAAGCAGTTAATATACCCGCATTAAAAGACTTAACATTTTGATAATAAATTACTAAACAATAAGAAACTAAACCTAAACCATCTCAACCTAAGAGAATTCTAATCAAATTTGGTCTAATAATTAAAAATACTATAGAAAGTACAAACATGACCACCAGCAAAATAAAACGATCCATATTTAAATCTCCGTGTATATACTCTGCTCTATAATAAATAACTATTGAAGAAATAAACAAAACAAATCTTATAAATAAAAGAGATATTCAATCCACTAAGACAGTTATTATAATTGAAGAACTATTTAAATATATTAAACAATACTCTAGAACTACGGTATAATCCAACACTATAAAATTTAAGCTCAAAGCAAAAAACCTCACTCTTAAAAACAAAAATAAAATAAAATAAACTAAACAAATAGAAATTACTTAAAATACTATGTATATCTCTGACTCCACAAATCAAAATTTTTTTTAAACTATTTAAATATAACCATAAAGAAAAATATTCTCCCTTTAAAATTAACAAATTCAACGGAAACCAATGCATAAATAAAAGTAAATATTCACGTATACACCCCCCGCTGTAACTAAAAGAAAAAGCAATCTTCCCATGCTGCGTAAAAGAAAATAAATAAAGTGAATACACAGCTCTAAAAAAAGATAAAAATACCAGAAAAGTCATAGTAAAAAAATTCCAAGAAACTAAACTGTTAATTAATATAACTTCCCCTGCTAAATTCAACGACGGGGGGGCTGCTATATTAGAAGAACAAAGTAGGAATCACCAAAAACTGAGCCTCGGCATAACACTTAACATTCCCTTATTTAAATAAATTCTACGTCTACCTACCCGCTCGTAAACAATGTTGGCTAAACAAAAAAGTCCTGAGGAACATAAACCATGAGCTACTATTATTATTAAAGAACCACATAATCCCCAATAATTGAGAGTTATAATACCCCCTAATACTAACCCCATATGAGCCACTGAAGAATAAGCAATTAAAGATTTTAAATCACTTTGACGTAAACAAATTAATGAAATAATTAATCCCCCTACTAACCTAATAGTAATAAAATAAAAATTTATAAAAATATTAATCATAGAAAAAATCATAATAACCCGTATTAAACCATACCCCCCTAATTTTAACATAATACCTGCTAAAATCATGGAACCAGCCACTGGAGCTTCCACATGAGCTTTAGGTAACCATAAATGAACAAAAAACATAGGAAGCTTAATAAAAAACACAAAATTCAAACATAAATACAGTAAAGGTCTGTTTAAAAAATTAAACCTTAAAAGATAAAAATCTAACCTATTAAAACTATAGTAACAATAGAAAATAGCTACCATTATAGGTAAAGAAGCAAACAATGTATAAAAAAGTAAATATATACCCGCCTGCAAACGTTCAGGCTGGTACCCCCAGCCCAAAATTATTAACAATACCGGAATCAGCCTAACTTCAAAAAATAAATAAAAAATAAATAAATTTAGTGAACTAAATGTTAAAATTAATACAATCATCAACCCCATATTTATTAGTAAAAAATACCGAGGATAATAATTTCTAGTATTAATCTTAGATCTGGCCATAATTATCAATATGCTCACCCAGACTCTTAATAAAACCATAACATAAGATAATAAATCCAAACCCAAACCTATAGATAAATGTACATAAATATAATTAAACCTAAATTTAAACGCTAAAATCAAAACAGAAACCCCTAAAAAGTACTGAATTAACCAAAAATTAATAAAAGCTAAAGGAATCATAAAAATATATATAAATAAAATTCTTATCATAAAACGTTAAAAGATTGAACATAATCATTACCATGAGTTCGAATTATATATACTAGTAAAGAAAGACCTAAAGCCCCTTCACAGACCCCAAATCTTAAAAAAAGTATAGAAAAATATAACTCATAAGACATATCTCTCAAATAAATAAAAATGCCAAAAAATAAAGATAACATGATAAATTCCAAGCTTAATAATATCAAAAGTAAATGCTTACGCTTCAAAGTAAAACTTAATGAACCAAAAATAAACATATAAGCCCAAATAAACATTATCATTAGTTTTAATAATTTAAATAAAATATTAGTCTTGTAAACTGAAAATAAACTCTGTTTTTAAAACATCAGGAAAGAGAAAAACTCTTCTTTAATCTCCAAAATTAAAATTTTAAAATAAACTATTTCCTGTATCTCACTTATTTTATCTATTAACTTAACAATCTCAGCTACTATTATCTTCTTAAAACATCCTCTTGCCCTAGGAGCCATTCTATTAACCCAAACAGTCCTAATTGCCCTAATTGTAGGAACTCTTAATTTAAATTTTTGATTTTCCTATATTATCACCTTAATTATAATTGGAGGAATATTAATTCTTTTTATTTATATAACTAGCATTGCCTCAAATGAAAAATTTAAATTCAGCCCCCTAGTTGCTATTTATACTACTATTGTAATAATATTAAGTATATTAACTATTATAATAGACCAATACTTAATAAATATTAAAATAAAAAATCAAGAAATAACAGATTTAGAAAACTTGATAGATTTTCAATTAATAATAAATAAATTCATCAACTGACCAAACAGTATTATACTCTACTTAACAGTTACTTATCTATTTATTACACTAATTGCTGTAGTAAAAATTACTAACATTAAGCAAGGACCCTTACGACAATCTTACTAATGAAAACACCTCTACGAAAAGAATCACCAATAATCAAAATTGTTAATAATGCCTTAGTTGATTTGCCTACACCCTCTAACATTTCAGCTTTATGAAATTTCGGGTCCCTTCTCGGACTTTGTCTAGGAATCCAAATTGTAACCGGTCTATTTCTAGCCATACACTATTGTCCTAATATCGAAATAGCTTTTAATAGAACAACCCATATTTGTCGTGACGTAAATTATGGTTGGTTAATCCGAACATTACACGCAAACGGGGCCTCCTTCTTCTTTATTTGCTTATACGCCCATGTAGGACGTGGGATTTACTATAGATCCTATAAATTTATTCTAACATGAACAGTTGGGGTCATTATTTTATTCTTAACTATAGCAACGGCATTCCTAGGATATGTTCTTCCATGAGGGCAAATATCCTTTTGAGGAGCCACAGTTATTACAAACTTAATCTCCGCTGTACCTTATGTGGGTACTGCTATTGTCCAATGAATTTGAGGAGGATTCGCAGTGGATAACGCTACATTAACCCGCTTCTTCGCGTTCCATTTTCTATTCCCATTCGTAGTAGCAGCTATAGTAATAATTCATCTATTATTCCTGCACCAAACAGGGTCTAATAATCCATTAGGGGTAAATAGAAACCTGGATAAAATCCCGTTCCATCCTTATTTCACCTTTAAGGATATTGTAGGGTTTATTGTTATAGTATTTATCTTAGTAAGGCTAGTACTTGTAAGCCCATATATACTAGGAGACCCTGATAATTTTGTTCCCGCTAATCCTTTAGTAACCCCAGTTCATATTCAGCCAGAATGATATTTTCTGTTTGCTTACGCAATTTTACGATCAATCCCTAACAAGCTAGGAGGGGTAATAGCCCTAGTTATGTCAATCGCAATTTTATTCTTTCTACCCTTTATTAATAACAAAAAAATACAAAGAACTCAATTCTACCCTATCAATAAATTTATATTCTGAGTATTCGTTACTATTGTAATTCTATTAACATGAATCGGGGCACGCCCAGTCGAAGACCCTTATATTACTATCGGCCAAATCCTAACAATCTTGTATTTTTTATACTTCCTAATTAATCCTTTTACACATATATTATGAGATAAAATAATATTCAATTAGTTAATGAGCTTGTACAAGCATATATTTTGAAAATATAAGAAAGAAGAAAAACCTTCTATTGACTCCTACTAAATTTCGTCAACTAACAAATAAAGGCTATAATAATAACCTTTAATCCAATAAAAAAAAATAAAAAATTAAGAGATACTGGCAAATATCCCTTTCATGCTAAATACATTAACTTATCATAACGATAACGAGGTAAAGTACCACGTACCCAGATTCATAAAAAAGCAATAAAAACCAATTTCAAAAAAAATGAAACAGAATAAATATTACCTCCTAAAAAAATTATAGTACAAAGTATTCTTATAAAAAGAATACTTGAATACTCAGCTAAAAAAATTAAAGCAAATCCCCCTCTTCTATATTCAACATTAAACCCTGAAACTAACTCTGATTCACCCTCAGCAAAATCAAAGGGAGTCCGATTAGTTTCAGCCAGCCTTGAAACAATTCACATCAAACATAATGGAAACCTTAAAAAAAAAAATCACCTATATTTCTGATAAAAACAAAATGACCTTAAATTAAACCCAAGAACCAAAAACAAAAATGATAAAAAAATTAAAGCCAAACTTACTTCATAAGAAATAGTTTGTGCCACTGATCGAAGACTGCCCAATATAGAATAATTAGAATTTGACGATCACCCTGCCAACATAATCGTATAAACTCCTAATCTAGACACTGATAAAAAAAATAATACTGAAAATTCAAATCCAATATAAAATCTAAAAAAAGGCATAGATATCCATAAAAACAAAGACAAAAATAAATTAAAAATAGGGCATAAATAATATAAATTAAAATTAGATATAAAAGGGAATACTTGCTCCTTAGTAAAAAGCTTAATGGCATCTCCGAAAGGTTGTAAAATTCCTGCAAACCCTACTTTATTAGGCCCCTTACGAATTTGAATATACCCTAACACCTTACGCTCTAGTAAAGTCAAAAAAGCAACTCCAATTAACACACAAACAACTAATACAATTATAGAAATAAAAACAATAATTAGGTCTTCTAAATTCAAGTATTATTTGTAAGAAAACTTACATAAAAAGATTCTAAATCTATCGCACTACTCTGCCAAAATAATAATAGAATTCAAATTCAAGATTATAAACCAAGTACCTGGTCCTTTCGTACTAAGATACTCCTATTAATTAAAGATAGAAACCAACCTGGCTCACGCCGGTTTAAACTCAGATCATGTAAAGTTTCAAGGGTCGAACAGACCCAATCATATAGCTTCTGCACCATAAATAAACTTTAATCCAACATCGAGGTCGCAATCTTCTTTTTCGATAAGAACTCTCAAAAAAAATTACGCTGTTATCCCTAAGGTAATTTATTCTTGTAATCAAAATCTATTGGATCAAATAAACACTCACTAGTGAAAAAATTCAAAAAAAGTTAGTTAAATTTTTCTGTCACCCCAACAAAATATAATATTAAATTAAAAATAACCCAAATCCAATAATAATTAAAGTAATACATATGAAATTCTATAGGGTCTTCTCGTCTTTTAATCAAATTTAAGCTTTTTGACTTAAATATAAAATTCTAAAAAAATAAACTTGAGACAGCTGCTTTCTCATTCAACCATTCATTCCAGCTTTCAATTAAAAAACTAATGATTATGCTACCTTTGCACGGTCAAAATACCGCGGCCATTTAAAATTCAGTGGGCAGGTTAGACCTTAAATTATTATCAAAAGGACATGTTTTTAATAAACAGGTGAAAAGCAAATTTGCCGAGTTCCTTAAGCTTACCTTAAATATAAAATTATAATAACATTTAACTATACTAATTTGATCATAATTAAATATAAAAATAAATTAAATATATTATTTCAATAAAAAACCTAAACTTAATATAAATAAAATATACCTAATAATTAATTATAACATCCTATTATCTATGAAAAATATTAATCCTATAATTTATTGCATTTCAATTTAAGTTATAGAAATATTTTTAAAAGCTTATCCCCTTAAAAATAAAAAAATAATAAAAACTCCCTAATAATAAAGAAAATTTAATATTAAATATAAAATTCAACTTTTTTCTTGAAAAACTAGATATAATTAAAAGCGAATAGCATTTCACCTCTAATTAAATATTATAAATACTTATTTCACAGTAAAATTAATATTTAATTAGCTCTTCTAATTTCGAGAATAATTTATATAAATCTTCTAGTTAATCAACCCTGATACACAAGGTACGAAAAATATTCTTCTTCTCACCATTTAAAATAATTCCCTCACGGTACTAATACTCTATAATAAATAAAATTTTTTCTTAATAAATAATAAAAAAATAACTACTTTTAAAAATTTAACAAAACAAAAAAAACTAATAATATCTTAAATTCAAATTAAATTGAATTTCACAATTTTCATTTTAGTGTAAATAAAATACTTAATACAAGCTCTAATTTGCTCTTCTAGGCTCACTTTCCAGTAAGCCTACTATGTTACGACTTATTTTATCTTAGAACAAAAGCGACGGGCAATATGTGCATATTTTAGAGCTAAAATCACTAAAAAAATTAAAATTTAATTACTACCAAATCCAATTTCACGTAAAGTCCAACCTCACGATCCATAAATTAATTTATTGTAACCCATCTCTTCTTGCCTATAAGCTACACCTTGATCTGAATTTTTGTCTAATAAAAAATCTTGAACATTTAATTCTCCTAAAATGTTCAACCACGACGATATACAAACTAATTAAAACAAGTCAAGCCAATCGTGGATTATCGATTATAGGACAGGTTCCTCTGGATAGACTAAAATACCGCCAAATTCTTTAATTTTCAAGAACATAACTAATACTAATTAGGTTTAAAAATATACATTTAAAATAATAGGGTATCTAATCCTAGTCTAAAAATAAATTTCCCAACCTCACTAATTAATTAATAACCTAAGTTAAACTTAAAATTTCACCTAATAAATTCAATTCTAAATTATTATTTAATATTCAAATTAATTGAAACCAAAAAAACTTACTCGCATTGTTTGTCTAACCGCGACTGCTGGCACAAACTTAGTCAATACTATAAATATATACCTAGATCCAAGAAGCCTTGATTTCTAAAACTTTATACTGCGACTAACTATTAAATAACTATTTAAGTTAACTATAAACCACACAAAAATTTACATGTAAAATATTATAATAAGAAAGTTCATAAGCTAGAATAAAACTTTGGGCCTGGGCCGATACCAATAGACATCCCACCGACATTTTACATTTTGCTTTTCAAACCTTACGTAAAACCTATCAAAATTTATTTCAGAGGTAAAATTAAAAAGCACCGCCAATAGAAACACAACTCAAAACGTCTCCTGTTTGTAATTTCACTGACAGTCCTCTGTGTTACCTTACTAGAGAATACTCCAATGCCCCTTGAAGATTACCTAGAAAGCCCCGTAACCATCCCCAAAATCCCGAATTGAAAAAAAGAAAAAAAAAGAAAATTTACCCCTTAAAATTCCCGTTTTAATTCTCCCAATTCTCGAATAACAGAATAACATAATTAGACATCTTAAAAGCAACCCCGGCCTAGTAGTAATTTTTATATACCCTTTATTCCCTAAATAAACCCTTTATTTTAATTAATATTAAAATTCAATCAAGTTTCATTCTAAATAAATTTATTTATTAAAATTTATAAAAAATATATTAAATAAACCACTGGGGTTTTTTTTTTTTTTTTTTTCAGTAAATTTGAATTATTATATAAATAATTATTATATTATAATTATATAATTATTTATATATATATACTTATTTAATATATATATAACTTAATTATTAATTTATTTAAAATTAATATTTATATTAAACTTTTTGATAGTTTAATTTATCCTTAAAAATAATCTTTTAGAATTTATATATAATATTTAAGAGCATTAATCAATTGTTACTTTTTTTCTTTAACTTAAAATATATAATTATAATGTAATTAGAATATATATATTAATATATTATTATATTATAAATAGATATATATATTATATATTATTATAATTATATATAATATGAATATCAGATATATAATTATATAATTTCTAACAATTTATTAAACATTTATAAAGAAAGAGAGAGAAAATTAATAACCCCATTTTACTAGACTTTTTGACTCTCTGGTTCTAAAAAATTTTCTAAAATTCACCAAAATTCGGAAAAATTTCTGAAATCCAGAATTTTATAAAAAAGTCAAATTTTACCAAACATTCCCCAATAGGTGATCTTAGAAGGTCTGGCATTTCCTATTTGAATTGAAAATTT